ATTGATTTGATTCAATATCATCCCGATGTAATTCATCTCGTTGAATTTACCGGCGAAAGATTGATTCCTCATCTCTATGGGATTAAATCCCGAGTTATTGCGAAATAAAAAAAAAAGAAATAATGATATTATGGAAGTAAATATTCTTGCATTTATTGCTACTGCACTGTTCATTTTAGTTCCTACTGCCTTTTTACTTATCATATATGTAAAAACCGTAAGTCAAAATAATTAATTTGAATGAAACTTGTTTTCTTAGTTCTTCTTAACTTAATGATTGAATAAATAAAAGCTTCGCGTTTTGATTCTTAATGAAATGAGCGAACGACAATCAGCAGTATTCTCTGAGACCTGATAGTATGGTAGAAAGAAATATATTAATCTTTCTACCATACTTTATTTTTTCTCTTAGTGAAGTATAGAAAGTTGGATTCTTCGGATTGATTAATATAGATTACGCAAAATATTGATCTTCAGATATCATATATGTGATAGGAATTAGGTATATGTAATCTTAATCCGATTCTAATTCTTTGTTTCATCCAGTTGATTTATATTGATTCCAATCAAGCTCAAAAAAGCAAAAGACAACTCTTAGTCTTCCCGTTCGATTTTTTTTTAGTTTTTTTAGTTCAAATATGAACTAGGAATCCTGATATAATATACATCGAAAGAATAAAATCAAGGAAGTAAAAAGAAAAAAAAAAAAGGGGGGGGGATCCGCTCTTACTCATTGGCGTTATATCTATATGTGGTAAAAGTTGGTTGGTTTATAAGTTTAGGAAGAATTCGATTGGACTCTCTTTCTGTATCCCTTTTACTTTCGGAATACAAGCAGTAGAGTCGTGGAAATATCTATTTGATTGAAAAAAGGGTATTATTCATATAGTACATTACTATACCAGACCCGAATACAATGGAACTTTCAACTAAAGATGGTTGAATTAAATAAAAAGAGATAATAATTTAAAGCACTTTACAGAACTATCTAGAAAACAATTGATAAAGTTTGATTCATCAACTTAATTAATAGTACTTAGAGTCCACTTCGTCCCCATACTACTAGTGAAAGGGAAAATGTAAAGACTACCATTAAACCAGCCCAAGCAAGACTTACTATATCCATGTGAATGATGTCCCCTATTTCGATACATATGAAGGAATTAGTCCATTATTGTTCACTAATAATAGTGGATCAATAGTGAACAGTCAAAAAGGATTCTGAACCAAGACTCTTGATAAATCAATACACTAAATATACTTAAATATACTTCGAACAAGGTTATCTTTTTTTTTTCTAGTAGAACCGGGAAACATTAAGTCCACACAAAAGAGGCGCTGCCATTCTTAGAAGGAGTAAGGGAATGTTATTAATTGAACACATAGATAATAAAATATATTGTTTCTTTTGTTGACTTTCATAAGTAAAAGCCATCTTCAATATGGAATGAGGATTAATCGTTCATACCTTTCTTTCCTATTCTATTTCATTTTTACTATCTCCCGATTGTCGCTCTTGCCCCGGGGATAGCCTATTTCATTCTTGGCTACAGGTTACTGAAAAAAGTCTTTCTTTTTGTTTGCACTTTTTTATAAAAAAGCCAATTACCCAGTCAATCTAATATGGATTGAATACCTACGCATTTATAGACTTTCATGAGTCTGTATCCAGAGTTTTTTGCTGCTCTTTTCACACCCACTAATTCGCTTGCCTGTCCGACTTAGTTCAATTTGTTCAATTTAAGCTAAGATCGATAAGATCCAGTCAGTAGACACTATATTGTATTTGAAGTCCTTCAAAACAATTTTCCACTAGAATCTTGACTCTTAGACGCAAGGACTTAACGCTGAGTTTTGAGAAGCGATAGATGCTTAGAATCAAGCAAGTATCAACAATTCTTTTGCGTCTGTGAAGGAAAAAATTAATTGAGTTATATATCGGCCCAACATAATACGGAATTTAAAGTCTTGTGTTGATCAGGCGACACCCGGATTTGAACTGGGGAAAAAGGATTTGCAGTCCCCCGCCTTACCACTCGGCCATGCCGCCAAAATGAGATAAACTAGACGAACAATTTTCTAGATTAATAAACTTGTTTTTTTATTGTACTTCCTCCTTGGATTCCATTTTTTCTTAATACCTTTCCGAAAATAACTTGTTTTGATTGTATTTATACTTTCAATTGATCGTATAGTATCCTCAAAGACACAATGCCTAAAAACCTCCTCTCTTATTTATTTCTATTGAATCTATTGAAATGAAAAATAAAGTTATTATTTTTTTTTCACAAAACAATAACTAACTCAGGACAAATTGAACCATTAACTATCAAATCTTTATTATTTTATATTTAATTATTCTTGGATTTGAATCGAATTTTTTACGTAAGTAATAAGAAAATGAAAATTGATACAGAACGAATTGATATTGATTTGTTTCAAAAAAAAGAATTATCAATTGTCATTATAACAGCAATTAGGAGTATATGTAAACCCTAAA